ATATTAATCATTTGGAGATATCTACATATACTGTATACATATCTATATGAAGGAGTATGTATATTTTTGAAATGAATAGAATAGGAAAGTCAACTTTCCTTCATGTTCAAATCAAGTAATAAGTTTTAAAGAAAAGAATCAATTGATTTATAATGAAAACCTTCCATATTGTATATTATTACAATTTGAACTAAGTGAGGGATCCATTGTATAATTCATTTGTTGGTAGCTTGGAGGATTAGATGACTATTGCTTTCCAATTAGCTGTTTTTGCACTAATTGCGACTTCATCAGTCTTACTGATTAGTGTACCTCTTGTATTTGCTTCTTCTGATGGTTGGTCAAGTAACAAAAATGTTCTATTTTCCGGTACATCATTATGGATTGGATTAGTCTTCTTAGTAGCCATTCTTAATTCTCTAATTTCTTGAATTTTTTTGATATTTCCCTCCCCATCACTTCTGTGAATCAATTTAGATTTAATCTGAATTATTAAAAACATTTGTGATTCATTAGATATAATTCAATATTCAGATTTTCCGAATTTCAAAAAATTCAAATATTATTTCACTTAGAAAAGTATCTAAATTCTATACTGCAGTATTCAAGCTTTACTATAAAATAGTAATACCTGGCCTTACACAAATAGAATCCAGACGCATATATGACATATTATATATGTCATATATGTGTGGACATATTGCGTGCGTATCAGGAATAAAAAAATTGCGGATATGGTCGAATGGTAAAATTTCTCTTTGCCAAGGAGAAGACGCGGGTTCGATTCCCGCTATCCGCCCACGCTCATACTATACTATATTCATAGTATAGTATATAGTATACTATATACTATAGTATTTCTTTTATAGTATTTCTTTGAAAAAAGAGGCATCATGCTATGTTATAATTAATGATATAACAAATAAAAAAAATCTAAGAGACTAATTCTTACTAAAGCTAAAGAAATTTAAGTATAAACATATTATGTTAGAGAAATTAAACATTTCTTTCTAGTTTGGAAAAAAGAATGAATATGGTATTTTAATATGGTATTTTACTAAGATTATATGGTATTTTACTAAGATTTTCTATTTTATTTCATTGAAATCAAATTCAAATAAATTCTTAGAATGAATTTCATTTTTAATTGAAATTCTGCTTTAAGAAATTTTTATTTAAATGATATGAAAAAAATGTAAACCAATTTTTTTTTCATAAAAGAAATATATATGGGAGCATAAGGAATCGAACCTTTTTCTATTTTAATTAGAATAGAATTTTTTCTATATTCTATACAATGGAAAAAATTCTATTATTATCACAAGAAAATTTTTGAACCTAACCGAACCGGAACAAATTACGTTGCCTTCACAAATAACCTTAGATTCGTCAGAAGATTTGAAACCCAGATTGGGAATTACCAATGGTAATTACCAATTGGTGACATCCCCATTTCCATCGATTTGCTATTAAAAACTAATAGCAAATGATATTGAGTCGATTCGAGGCAAGTGTTCGAATCTATTATGACATAAGCATAAGATGCCCAACGGATTTTTTTTAGATCTTGAAAAAAGAAAATACCTTCTCAGTATTATGAATAGAATATTTTTTTTCTAATTAATATAGTTTTAAATGTTAGCCATGATGCCATTTATCAATATTTTTGAAGCAGGATCGAAGTTGTTTATATATTAGTATATATATTTTTTTATTTTTTGAGGCTATCATAAAATACTTCATATAAGTCTACTTTCATAGAACATAGAACATAGTATCTTTCTTTGTACTTAAAAAAGAATCAAGTACAAATCAAAAGATATCCGATTATTTTATTTATTAGAATAGAAGATAGAAAAGAGAATTTGAAATGTCTTTTTTGTGTGTTAACTTATCTTGTTCTTGTTCTTTCTTTCTATCACTAGATTTTAGTAAAAATCTTTTTACTAATATTACTAATAATCTAAGAATATTATAATTACTAAATTAGTATTAAATTCTATAATTATCAAAGTGATTATACTAATCAAATAGTATTTTGTAAAAATATATGGGTATAGTTACCTATTCATATCTATTCATCTGCATATTGTATCTTTTTTTGTAATTGACAACAAAAATAGATTAAGTCACGCTATATCATAATTTTTTTTTATTAAATATTTTCAATGCAGTCCAAAATAAAAGCAAAATTCGTTCTAACTAGAGATATTATATATAAGAGAGAAAATGCATTAGAATCTTTGTAATTTTTTCTATTCTGGGGTTTACATATAAATGAAAATTTTATTATAATTCCTAATTGAAAAAAATTTGACTTTTTCAAGTAATTTATACTAATATACTAAAATAGTAATATACATAGTAATATACTAAATTTAAGAATTTAAGATAAAAAAAATCCAAAATGAAATCAAGAATAATTAGAATTAAAACTAGAATTAAAATTCTAGTTAATGGTTCCAATTTGACCTAAATTTTGGGATCTATCACTGGAAATCCTTTTTTTATCAATTCAAATCGATTGAAGAATTCTTCAATAGATAAAGGAAAGAAGTTCTTAAAGAATATGTATGTGTTTTGAAATAGAATTAATTATTTCAATTGAATTCAATAAAAAACAAAAATCCTCCCCCCTTTTTTTGGAAGGGGATAAGCAAAATAAATAGGATTAAAAAAAAAAAAGAAAAAAGAATTGAATCATTTTTCTCGATTTTGAATTAGATTTGGCGACATGGCCAAGCGGTAAGGCAGGGGACTGCAAATCCTTTATCCCCAGTTCAAATCTGGGTGTCGCCTTTTCAACAAGATATTTAAAATTTCTTTTTCTATATTCTATATCCTAGTAATAAAATTTGACAAATTTTTGTTCTTTATAATTAATAATTAGAGACAAAGATTTTCTTGATACTGGATTTTTCTAATTCCTCGTTCGAGAAAATAGAAAAACTTGTCCAGTGGAATTCAAAAAAATAAAGGAATAGGTTTAAGATTTGTAGTGACAGCCCCTCTTTCTCTCATAGAAAGAGAGACAGTAAGTTTAGATTAAATAGAAAATTATTAACGTATACAATACAATAATGTATTATTTATGTATCTTGATAATACATTTAGATATTTCTTAAAAAAAAAAAAAGAGTTTGTATGTCAGATTTTTAAGGCTTTCTACGAGAGATTCTACCTAAAATTAAGCTAAGCACTTTCTATTTTTTAATTGGTTTATTAATAGCCTTATAAATCAGAATCGTATTTTGACTCTTCACTAATAATTGTATTATTATTATTGATCAATAATGGAATAATTACTTCATAGAAATAGGAGACACAAATTACATGGATTTAGTCAGTTTTGCTTGGGCTGCTTTAATGGTAGTCTTTACATTTTCACTTTCTCTTGTAGTATGGGGAAGGAGTGGACTTTAATTAGGAAGATTTTTTGAGAAATCATTCGAGTAATCGAATTATATCAATCAATTTTTTCTTTGATCTTTTTACATCAATGGATCTTGCAAAGCTTTATTCAATAAAAGCTTGTCTCTCTTTTACAAGATAATCTATAAAAAACTCTCTACTGCGATAGAAAAAAGTATATTCTACCGCAGTAGATCGTTTGTTTTAGTTAACACTTGGGATTCTCTTTTTTTTAATCACTTTCTTTTATTTCTTTATTTCTTTAATTATTGATAAGAATTTCTAATTCAAGTTTAAGTCAAATTAATCATTTTGGCTGACTGTTTTTACGTAGATAATAAGTAAAAAAGCAGTAGGAACTAGAATGAACAGTGCAGTAGCAATAAATGCGAGAATATTGACTTCCATAATCTCATTTTTCTTTTTTTTTTTTTTTCGCAATAACTCGGGATATAATCCCATAGAAAGGAGATATTGAACTCCTTTAAATAAATGAAATTCAATAGGATGGTTTGCATCCTGATAATATTGAATTAAATAAATGAAATTCAATAGGATGGTTTGCATCCTGATAATATTGAATCGGATCCTTTTTTTGAGTAAAGGATATCTGATCTATCAAATCGATTTATTGTTGAGAATTAAATAGTATAACATAGGAAGATCTTTTACCCATACTAGTTTGGTAATGGATTGGATTAGTCCTTTTCCACTTTTTGTGTCTTATAGCTTATTGTCTGCCTATTGTCTGTCTTCCTTATCTTAATATCCTTAATTTTTCTTATATTTTGAAATTTAATGCAATTAAGGATTTTTATTTAAATGACTGAAATTCTATAGGTCAGTCACACACATATCCAAACTAAGACTAGAAGTATGATGGTAAAAAGAATAATAAAATCGAATATTCTAAGAAATTAACTGAAAAGGTTCATTTCTTCATTTTCTCTTTTTTTTAGTAAGTCTCTCCTTTTTCGGATTTGGAATGGAATGCATATATTCCAAATTAAGTCTGCTACTTGAATGAAAATATTAAGTATAAAAAAAATCGGAACTAAAAGAGGTGTACTTTATTTAATATGAAGAGTACTTTGTTTGTTAAGGTAATTATACAAAGTTTATTCTTTATTAATAAAGAAAAAAATAAAACTTTTTATTTTTATTTATAAAAAAAATAAAAACTTGTAAAATAGCATCATTTCATTGATCAAGAACAGTAAAAAAAAAAGTATGACGAGGGTCGATGGTATAAATAAAAGACTGAATGAATATAGTAAAACTTTTGATTCGTAGAATCAGGATATTAGAAATATATATCTTATCAATCAATAGATAGTAGTCAAAAAAAAATGAGATTTCTGCATCCATATTTATCTGGGTAATAAATGCAAAACGAAAACAAAAGAGATATTCATTCCAATAAAATATCATTTCAATAATTATTAAAATTGAGATTTTGTTTTCTGCCTCCCTTTTTACACGAAAAAGAAAAGAAAAATGGATGAATATTTCGGATTCTAGTTCGGGACTGACGGGACTCGAACCCGCAGCTTCCGCCTTGACAGGGCGGTGCTCTAACCAATTGAACTACAATCCCAGCAAAGCAAGGTCTATGGTATAAATATTCATAAAGGTAATATGAATATCATCCCATTCAGCTATATGCTATACGAAAGTTAAAAATAATATTTTTATAATATTAATATATTCACATATTAATATAATATAGACTCTAGTCAGAGTGAGACAGATTACTAGTAATCTTTTATTGTTTTATTCAAATTGTTTTATTCAAAAAAACAGATAATTTATCTGCTCTTTAAGATAAGAGCAATAAACTCTTTTTTTTTTTTAATGAGACTTTATTAAATTAAATTTCAGTAATAATTTACTGATTGAAACTTCAAAAACTTTCATGAATCTCAATTCTTAGAAAGAAAAATTGATAAGAATGCATATAGAATATGCATATCATATAAATACACGAAATGCATATAAATACACGAACTCTTTTCATTAATTTAATGGATGGTTTTACATTTCCTTTTATTTAAAGTCCTTAATTTAATATTAATTAAAAGGAAATCTCAAATATCAAATATATATTACTAAATCATATATAACATATATATTCATAGAGTAGCATTTTTGGGCCGAGCTGGATTTGAACCAGCGTAGACATATCGCCAACGAATTTACAGTCCGTCCCCATTAACCGCTCGGGCATCGACCCTGGGTGGAAGGATTAATTCTAGGTTTAACGAAGAATTAATCCTATGTTTCTTAATAAACCCGGGAGAATTAAATTAATCTTAGGTTTATTGATTAATTATCACCTTACCAACTTTTTATCTTACCCCCAGGGGAGATCGAATCCCCGCTACCTCCTTGAAAGAGAGATGTCCTAACCACTAGACGATGGGGGCAAATCTGCCCACACCTCGTCATCAGTCAGTATTCAAATTATAATATGTATTTTTTTACTGTCAATAGACTTTTATATTACTTTACTTTATTCTTTCTTTTTTGATCATTTTTGTCATCATATTTTTATCATGTTTTTGATCACATTTTTTATTTTTTTATGACTTGATCCAAAAAGTATTCCCTATTCTTATGTTAAGATTGCGTATAATTTTTTGATTTGATAATTCATTTATGAACTATTCTATGCTAAATTATAATGATAAGAATTTAACGAAAAGAGCTTAGTTGAAGAATTCCTTCAATTCAGGTAGTTATGTAATGTAATCGGTCTACGAGAAGAGTACAATTTCTTTTTACTTCATAATTATTTTAATTTCAAGTAAATCGGAGCTCGTTGCTTCATTTGATGTTCAGATCAAATATGTCTATTACTACATGTACACTTTTTCATGTACACTTTTTCTATTTCATATTTCAAAAAGATTCGGTTTTTCCGTTCCTAGTATGAAATTCTTCTGAATAATATGAAATGTAGAACTTTAAATTTAATTATTATCATTTTTAAATTTAATTATTATCATTTTTTTCTATTTTATATAGATATAGAAAAGATTCCATAATTGGAAGAAAGTAGCAGAATCATGTTTCAAGAATATTTTATCAATACATTTCCATTCCATTAATTTATACTTCTTGCAAATCCTCACGTTTTTTTTTGGAATGAAAGCGGTTTTTCTTCATTATTCTATTCCACCTCTTTTCTTCATTATTCTATTCCACCTTTTTTTTTTAAAAATAAAATCATTCTATTTCTATTCCACCTCTTTACAAAAAAAATAAAATTTCATAATCCTATGGGAGGCATAAAATATATGGTACATTTTTTGTCAAATTATGGCCCACAGGTCATTCGTCCACAAGAGTTTAGAAAAGATTGAAAAACTTTTGAAAAAATTCGTCATTCACCATATTGTTGAGCCGTTATCAACATTTATTTTTCCTACAAAAAAAAGAATTAATTCCAATCAAGATAGAAATTCTTAGAATGAAGTATCATCTGATGATGATGAATTAGATGAGGAGGACTCTTTATCATCAGAAGACTTTGATTCCAAGTCAGATGAGGACTCTTTGTCAGAGTCAAATGAAGGATCATCTGAGGAGGAATCAGATGTTGAGTCCTATTATATATAAGGACTTTTTCTTTTATCGAGAGTTAGAACATTATTCCAATTGGTCTTTAAGAAATCATATTATTCCGTTTATTTACCAGATTGATCGGTTCATCGAATACCATAAGCAAAAAGAAACTCTTTTTGCAACAAGTGTTCTCAATTTACTAGAAGAAATAAAGAAAAGAGTTACCTATTTCAAATCGTCAATCGATGATCCTTATCCATCAGAGGAGTTGGACCCATTGTACTCTTGCCATTATAAGTGGTTTGAGATGCAGTACTTCAAGTGGGATCTAACTCAATAAGAGGAGTTGGCCCCATCGTATTCACTCCCTTTGTCGGAATCCGAGTGGGAAGAGAGGGATTCGCAAATTAATGAGCTCCCTCCGAGCTATCGTTGCGAATTGATTTCTTACTGGGTCCGGGGTTCTTTTTTCTCGACTAAAATATCGAGAAATCCAAATATCTACCTTTCGGGACCAAAGGTGATAAAATTTCTCCGAAAAATTTCGGAGGTATTGCGTACTATATGAATCAATTTTTATCCAAATCAAATCCTTCATTTTATTTGGATAGAATAAAAAAGTAGTAATGGACATATATGGAGTTCACTAAAATTTCATGTGATTTATCAAACAGAATAGAAATTCCATCATTACTAGATTGATCTATGATAGGGATCGTCAAGAAATAATGATCAACTAAAGGGATTTTTTTCGATAATAAATAAGCTTCAGATTAAGATGATTTGGAATGAAAATAGGGGAATGTCAACAATACCTGGGTTTAATCAGATACAATTTGAGGGCTTTTGCAGATTTATTACTAAAGGCTTGAGGGAAGAATTTGATAAGTTTCCAGAAAAAAAAATGAAAGATATAGATCAAAATATGGAATTTCTATTTTTTGTGGAAAAATATCAATTGGTAGAACCCTTGATAAAAGAAAGAGATGCTTTTTATGAATCACTTACATATTCTGCAAGATTATATGTACCCGCGGGATTAATTCGAAAAACCAGTATAAAAATGCAAAAACAAACCGTTTTTATAGGAAACATTCCTTTAATGACTTCCCAAGGAACTTTTATAATAAATGGAATATATAGAACTGTAATTAATCAAATATTGCAAAACCCTGGTATTTACTATCGTTCAAGATTGGACCGCGAAGGAATTTCTGTCTATACGGCCACTATAATATCAGATTGCGGAGGAAGGATAAAGTTAGAAATGGATACAAAAGCAAGGATATGGGTGCGTGTGAGTAGGAAACAAAAGATATCGATTCTAGTTCTATTATTAGCTATGGGTTCGAATCTGAAAGAAATTCTAGATAATGTTCGTTACCCTGAGATTTTATTGTCTTTCGCAAATGATAAGAAGGAACTAAAAAAGATTAGTTCAAAAGAAAATGCTCTTTTGGAGTTTCACAAAAAGTTTTTTTCTAAAGAAGAGAAGGAACAGAAAGATATTGTATCTTCAGAGTCCTTATGTGAGTACTTACAAAAGGACTTTTTAGAAAAATTTTATAAAAAAAAATGCGAACTAGGAAAGATTGGTCGACGAAATATGAATCGGAGACTTAATCTCGATATATCTCAGGACAATATATTTTTGTTACCAAAAGATATATTGGCTGCTGCCGATCATTTGATTGAAATGAAATGGGAAATGGGTACACTTGATGATATGAATCACTTGAAGAATAAACGTATTCGTTCTGTAGGAGATCTTTTACAGGATCAATTTAGATTGGCTCTCTCTCTTTTAGAAAAGGCAGTTCGGAATACTATATCTGTAGCAATTTCTCGTAATAAATGGATACGAAGTCCTCAAATTTTGGTAACTTCAACTTCATTCAAAACTACTTATGAATCGTTTTTTGGTCTTCACCCCTTATCGCAACTTTCAGATCAAACTAATCCATTAGCACAAGTAGCTCATGGTCGAAAATGGAGTTTTTTGGGTCCTAGAGGACTGACAAGTCGGACTGCTAGTATTCAGATACGAGATATCCATCCTAGCTACTATGGACGTATTTGTCCAATTGATACATCTGAAGGTACTAATGTTGGACTTATTGGATCCTTAGCTATTTATGCACGGATTGGTCATTGGGAATCTATAGAAAGTCCGTTTTATAAAATATCTGAGAAATCAAGAAAAAAAAAAGGACAGATGGTTTATTTATCACCAACAAAAGATGAATATTATATGATAGCAGCAGGAAATTCTTTGGCTTTGAACCAGGGTATTCAAGAAGAAGAGGTTGTTCCTGCTCGATACCGTCAAGAATTCCTAACTATTGCGTGGGAACAGATTCATCTTAGAAGTATTTCTCCCTTCCACTATTTTTCTATTGGAGCTTCTCTTATTCCTTTTATCGAGCATAATGACGCCAATCGAGCTTTAATGAGTTCTAATATGCAACGCCAAGCAGTTCCCCTTTCTCAGTCGGAGAAGTGTATTGTTGGAACTGGCCTAGAAGGCCAAACGGTTCTAGATTCGGGGTTTTCACTTATAGCTGAGCATCAGGGAAAGGTCCTTTATACTGATAGTCAAAAGATCCTTTTTTCAAGGAATGGGAATACTGAAAGTATTCCTTTAGTTAAGTATCAAGGTTCCAACAAAAAAACTTTGATCCATCAAAAACCCCGGGTTCAGGGAGGTAAATGCGTTAAAAAAGGTCAAATTTTGGCGGACGGTGCCGCTACAGTTGATGGGGAACTCGCTTTAGGAAAAAACATATTAGTAGCTTATATGCCATGGGAGGGTTATAATTCTGAAGATGCAGTACTAATTAGTGAACGTCTGATATATGAAGATATTTTTACTTCTTTTTCTATTCGGAGATATGAAATTAAGACTTATATGACAAATCAAGGCCCTGAAAGAATCACTAAGGGAATACCCCATCTCGAGACTCATTTTCTCCGCAATTTGGATAGGAATGGGATTGTGATGTTGGGATCTTGGGTAGAAACAGGTGATATTCTTGTAGGTAAATTAACGCCAAGAGAGGATGAACCGTTTCCAGAGGACAGATTATTAGAGGCTGTGCTTGGCATAGATTTATCCAGTACAAAAGAAACTTCTCTAAGACTACCTATAGGTGGAAAAGGTCTAGTTATTGATGTGAAATGGATTGAGATGAACGATTCCAGTGATTTTTTAGAGATGGTTTCTGTATATATTTTACAGAAACGTCAAATCAAAGTAGGTGATAAAGTAGCTGGAAGACATGGAAATAAAGGTATCATTTCCAAGATTTTGTCTAGACAAGATATGCCCTATTTGCAAAATGGAACACCTGTTGATATGGTCTTCAATCCCTTGGGAGTACCTTCACGAATGAATGTGGGACAGATATTTGAATGCTCACTTGGATTAGCAGGGGATTTGCTAAAGAGACATTATCGAATAACACCCTTTGATGAAAGATATGAGCAAGAGGCTTCGAGAAAACTAGTGTTTTCTGAATTATATGAAGCTAGTAAACAAACAAAAAATCCATGGGTATTTGAGCCTGAATACCCTGGAAAAAGCAGAATATTTGATGGAAGAACAGGAAATCCTTTTGAACAACCTATTCTAGTAGGAAAGTCCTATATCCTAAAATTAATTCATCAAGTGGATGATAAAATCCATGGACGTTCTACTGGGCCTTACACACTTGTTACACAACAACCTCTTAGAGGAAGGGCCAACCAAGGGGGACAACGGGTAGGAGAAATGGAAGTTTGGGCTCTCGAAGGATTTGGTGTTGCTCATATTTTACAAGAAATCCTTACTTATAAATCTGATCATATTAGAGCTCGTAAAGAAATATTAAATACTATGCTTATTGGAGGAAGAGCACCTAACCCTGAGGATGATTTTCCAGAAACTTTTCGAGTACTCGTTCGAGAACTACGATCTTTGGCTCTAGAACTGAATTATTTCCTTGTATCTGAAAAGAACTTCCAGATTCATAGGAAGGAAGTGTGATCTGAATTAATAATTATTTCAATTTTTATGATTGACCAGTATAAACATCAAAAACTTCAAATTGGACCAGTTTCCCCTCAACAAATAAAGGCTTGGGCGACCAAAATTCTACCTAATGGGGAAAAAATAGTTGGAGAGGTAACAAAAAATGAGACTTTTCATTATAAAAGCAATAAACCAGAAAAAAATGGATTGTTTTGCGAACGAATCTTTGGACCCATAAAAAGTGGATTTTGTGGGTGTGGAAAGTATCGAGAGATTGGGGCTGAAAAAGAAAACCCAAAATTTTGTCAACAATGCGGAGTAGAATTTGGTAATTCTCGGATACGAAGATATCAAATGGGGTACATTAAACTCGCATGTGCAGTGACTCATGTGTGGTATTTAAAAGGTCGTCCTAGTTATATCGCAAATCTTTTAGATAAATCCCTTAAGGAATTAAAAAGTCTAGTATATTGCGGTGTGTGATTTGATCAAAATTCTCATTTGACAGGTTCGAATTGAGAAACTGTCATCCCATTCGATCCTATTGGGATGCCCTAGCTCTGACATGTGTTTTGGAAGAAATAACATGAAACTTAGAATTTTTGGTATATTCTATACTTCTAATTTATAGGGGAATTAATCCATGGTCGATTCTATAATAGATAAACCTAGTTATACCTTGTGAAAATCTTTTTTCATGAGATTTATCATTCCATTTAGAAAAAGATTTTGCTTAAGCAATCAAATATAGTATGGTTACAGAAGTTTATCCATCGCATATATGCTTCAAGTAAGGCATAACCGTCGAGGTGACTAGGGACCTAAAAGATTAAATGGAATGAGATATAGACAAATAAATCCCGTATGAATTCAAAAATCAGAAATCTTTAAGAGAATTCATTAGGGAAATAGACTACTCAATAATTTGACATTCTCATTTTAAGCAATTCATTTATCAAATTCAAGTAAAATAAGAATGAATCAATGAGAAATTAGTTTTAATTGGGAACTTGAGTAAAGAGTAGTTCTTTTTCATTTTTTATCTAAAAAAAGAAAGAACTTTTTTTTCTTTTTTTTAACTACTTGAGCCGGATGAGAGGAAACCTTCACGTCCGATTTGAAAGGGGGGAATCCTTTAGGAACCTATCTCGATTGTTCTTTTGCTAGGCCCACAGCTAAAAAACCAACTTTCTTACGATTACGAGGTTCATTCGAAGATGAAATCCAATCCTGGAAATACAGCATTCCGCTTTTTTTTAATACCCGAGGCTTCGAGAAATTTCGAAATCGAGAAATTGTGACAGGAGCTGATGCTATTAGAGAGCAATTAGCTGATTTAGATTTGCGAATTCTTATCGAGAATTCATTAGTAGAATGGAAAGGATTAGCAGTCCTGAAACCTACTGGAGATAAATGGGAAGATAGAAAAATTCAAATAAGAAAGAATTTTTTGGTTAGACGTATGGAATTAGCTAAACGTTTTCTTCAAACAAATATAGAACCTGAATGGATGGTTTTGTACTTATTACCAGTTCTTCCTCCCGAATTGAGACCCATTATTCAGATAGAAGGGGGTAAGCTAATAAGTTCGGATATTAATGAGCTCTATAAAAGAGTTATTGAGAAGAATATTCTTCTTAGCAATTTATTAAGTATATCTTCATTTATATCTTCGGACAGAGATGTTGTTGTTATAAATTCTCAGGCAAAATTATTACAAGAAGCTGTGGATATACTTCTTCATATTGGGGTCCGCGGACAACTGAGGTCAGATGGTTTTACTAAAGATAAAGATTACAAATCTTTTTCAGATATACTTGGAGGGAAAGAAGGAAGATTTCGTGAGACTTTGCTTGGTCGACGGGTTGATTATTCAGGGCGTTCTGTCATTGTTGTGGGTCCTTCTCTTTCATTATATCAATGTGGATTACCTCGAGAAATGGCAATAGAGCTTTTCCAAGCATTTCTAATCCGCCATCTAATTAGGAAACATTTCGCTACTAACATAGCGACTGCTAAAAGGCTGATTCAGGAGCGGGAAAAAGAACCTATTGTATGGGAAACACTTAAAGAAGTTATGGAGGGGCATCCTATATTATTGAATAGAGCACCCACTCTTCATAGATTAGGCATATTGGCTTTCCAACCCATTTTAGTAGAGGATCGTGCTATTTATTTACACCCATTAGTTTGTAAGGGTTTTAATGCAGACTTTGATGGAGATCAAATGGCTGTTCATTTACCTTTATCTTTGGAGGCTCAAGCAGAAGCTCGTTTACTTATGTTTTCTCATATAAATCTTTTATCTCCAGCTATTGGAGATCCTATTTGTGTACCAACTCAAGATATGCTTATCGGACTCTATGTATTAACCATGGGAATTCGTGAAGGAATTTGTGCAAATAGGTATAATTTACTTAATTGCAGAAACTATCAAAATGAACCAATTGACAATAAAAACTTTAAGTATAAAAAAAAAAAAGAACCTTATTTTTCTAGTTCATATGAAGCACTTGGAGCTTATCGGCAAAAAAGAATCAGTTTAGACAGCCCTTTGTGGCTCCGATGGAATTTAGATAAAGGTGTTGTTGGGTCAAGCGAAGTTCCTATTGAAGTTCAATATGAATCTTTGAGTACTTCTCATGAGATTTATGAGCATTATCTAATAATAAGAAGTACAAAAGATGAAATCCGTTGTATATATATTCGAACCACTATTGGTCATATTTCTTTTTATCGAGAAATAGAAGAAGCCATACAAGGATTTAGTGAAATCCGGGTTTAGTCGAATCCGGTATATTCATACACTATCTAAACTCAAAAATTAGATTAGGTGATGCCCCGGGCAGCGAAATTCGGGTTTTTCCAATTTCATTAATATCATTTTTTCTGAATTTCTGCATAAATAGAAATCAAGACTAAAATAAAAGAAATTCTATCTTCGAACCACTCATTCATGTTTATTGTCGAATCCTACTCAGCAGAATATAGAAGAGGTTTTTATGAAAGAACAAGCCTTTTACAATAGAGTCTTAAATGGAACTGCTATGAAACGACTGATTAGCAGATTAATAGTTCATTTTGGAATGGCATATACATCGCATATCCTAGATCAACTAAAGACTTTAGGTTTCCATCAAGCCACTACTACATCTATCTCATTAGGAATTGATGATCTTTTAACAATATCATCGAAACCTTGGTTAGTTCAAGATGCTGAACAACAGAATTCTATTTTGGAGAAACACCATTATTTTGGAAATGTACACGCAGTAGAAAAATTACGTCAATCTATTGAAATATGGTATGCTACAAGTGAATATTTGAGACAAGAAATGAATCCAAACTTTCGGATGACTGATCCTTCTAATCCAGTCTATTTAATGTCTTTTTCGGGAGCTAGGGGAAATGCATCTCAGATACACCAATTAGTGGGTATGAGAGGATTAATGTCAGATCCTCAAGGACAAATGATTGATTTACCCATTCAAAGCAATTTACACGAGGGACTCTCTTTGACCGAATATATAATTTCTTGTTATGGAGCTCGCAAAGGAGTTGTAGATACTGCTATACGAACAGCAGATGCTGGATATCTTACTCGTAGACTTGTTGAAGTAGTTCAACACATTATTGTACGTAAAAGAGACTGTGGTACTATTCAAGGTATTTCCGTCAGTCCTCAAAATGGGATGACAGAAACCTTTTTGGTCCAAACACTAATCGGTCGTGTATTAGCAGATGATATCTATATTGGTCTACGATGCATTGCTACTCGAAATCAAGATATTGGGATTGGACTGGTCAATCGATTTATAACCTTTCAAACACAATCAATATATATTAGAAGTCCTTTCACTTGCAGAAGTACATCTTGGATCTGTCAATTATGTTATGGTCGGAGTCCCACTCATGGTGATTTGGTTGATTTAGGAGAAGCTGTAGGTATTATTGCGGGTCAATCGATTGGGGAACCTGGAATTCAGCTCACATTAAGAACTTTTCATACTGGTGGAGTATTCACAGGTGGTACTGCCCAATATGTACGAACTCCTTTTCAGGGAAAAATAAAATTCAACGAGGATTTGCTTCATCCTACACGTACCCGTCATGGGCATCCTGCCTTTCTGTGTTCTACAGACTTTTATGTAACTATAGAAAGTCGAGATATTATACATAATATGAGTATCCCTTCGAAAAGTTTGATTTTAGTTCAAAATGATCAATATGTAGAATCAGAACAAGTTATTGCTGAGATTCGCACTGGAATGTCTACTTTTCCTTTGAGAGAGACAGTACAAAAACATATTTTTGCGGAATCAGGAGGAGAACTGCACTGGAGTACTGATGTCTACCATAAACCTAAAGATACATATAAAGATACATATAGTAATGTGCATCTATTACCAAAAACAAGCCATTTATGGGTATTAGCAGGAAGTCCTTGGAGATCCGATAGAGTGTCTTTTTCGGTCCACAAGGATCAAGATCAAATGAATGTTGATTCTTTTTCTATTGAAGAAAGATATATTTCTGACCTCTCAAAAACTAATAATCAATTAAGATATAAATTGTTGGATACTTCTAATAAAGGGGAAATTCTTGAACATTCACGGACTGATCAAATCATATCGAAAAATTTTTCGAATTTCATATATCCTTCTATTTTGCAAGAGAATTCTTATTTCTTGGCGAAAAAGCGAAGAAATCGATTTATTATCCCATTAAAATATGATAAAGAACAAGAAAAAGAACTAATATCTTCTTTTGCGATTTCGATGGAAATACCTATAAACGGTATTTTCCTTCAAAATAATAGTATTCTTGCTTTTTTTGATGATACACGATACAGAAGAGTCAATTCAGGAATTATTCAATACGGGATCATAGAGATAGAGTCGATCATAAAAAAAGAAGATTTGCTTGAGGATCAAGGAATAAAACAATTTCCGGAATACTATACGTTGATTGAGGATGAAGAAATACAAGAATTTAGCCCGGAATACCAAACTTTGATTGAATATCAAAAATATCAAATGTTGATTGAGTATCAAAAAAAACAAAAATTGAATCCGGAATACCAAATGTTAATAAAAGATCAAGGAATAAAAGAATTTCTGGAAGACCAAATGTTAATTGAGGATCAAGAAAGACAAGAATTCAGTCCAGAATACCAAATGTTAATTGAGGATCAAGAAAGACAAGAATTCAGTCCGGAATACCAAATGTTAATTGAGGATCAAGAAAGACAAGAATTGAGTCCGGAATACCAAATGTTAATTGAGGATCAAGAAAGACAAGAATTGAGTCCGGAATACCAAATGTTAAGTGAGGATCAAGAAAGACAAGAATTCAGTCCGGAATACCAAATGTTAATTGAGGATCAAGAAAGACAAGAATTCAGTCCGGAATACCAAATGTTAATTGAGGATCAAGAAAGACAAGAATTGAGTCCGGAATACCAAATGTTAAGTGAGGATCAAGAAAGACAAGAATTGAGTCCGGAATATCAAATGTTAATTGAGGATCAAGAAAGACAAGAATTGAGCCCGGAAAACCAAAGGAAAGTGGATCAGTTTTTTTTCATTCCCGAAGAAGTACATATCTTACCGAAATCCTCTTCTATAAGGGTCCGGAACAATAGTATCATTGGAATAAATACATGGCTCACTTTAAATAAACGAAGCCAGGTAGGTGGATTAGTCCAAGTAAAGAAAACAAGAAAATATATTGAACTGAAAATCTTTTCCGGAGATATTCATTTTCCGAGGGAAACAGATAAGATATCCAGGCACAGCGAGATTTTGATACCACGAGAAACAGGAAAAAAAAATTCTAAAAAATTCCAAAAATGGAAAGATTGGATCTATGTTCAAGGGATCACACCTATCAAGAAGAAGTATTTTGTTTCGGTTAGACCTGTAATTACATATGAAATACCTGATGAGATTGATTTAGCAACACTTTTTCCTCAGGATCTCTTGCAAGAAAAAGACAATCTCCAACTTAGAGTTGTCAATTATTTCCTTTATGGAGATAGCAAGTCAATTCGAATAATTTGTCTCAAAAGTATTCAATTAGTTCGGACTTGTTTAGTATTGAATTGGCACCAAGAACAAAATAGTTCTATAGAAGAAGAGGTTCATGCTTCATTTGTTGAGATAAAGACAAATTTTTTAATTCGCAATTTCATAAAAATTGAGTTAATTAAACCTTCATATATCGGAAAAAGATATGAAAGAGCAAGTTCAGGATTCATTCCTGATAATATTTTAGATCGTATTGCTGATAATAGATTAGATCGTAACAATATCAATCCTTTTTATTCCAAGACGAAGATTCAATCATTTAATCAACATCAAGGAACTATGGGTACTTTGTTAAATCGAAACAAGGATTACCAATCTTTTATTATTTTGTCATCATCCAATTGTTCTCAAATGCATCGATTCCAAAATAATAATAATACTGTGAAAAAAAAAAGGAATCCCCTATTCCTATATATATTTGTTTTGGGTCCACTAGGTACTAGTGTATCTAAAATAATGAATTTTTATATATTTTGTAATTTAATAACTTATAATGAGATCTTATTAAATAAATATTTTTTTTCTAACTATTTTGCTAATTGGTTTGATTTTTTTGACAATTTGAAAGAGATTTTCTTGCTACTCAACATCATTTTACTAGATATAGAGAATTCTAAGTTTGATCCATGTGTCATCGTAAGGCCATCTCTTTTGGAACAGACTGTCAAAGTATTGATTCAAGTCTATAATACATATAGAATACTTCAACCTGAAGTAGCTGAATATTGTTTAATCGATGAGAATAGGAGAATTTACAATCCGGATCTACCGATAAGCTTTTTTTTGAACCCATTCAATTGGAATTGGTATCCTTTCTTTCAAGATGATAGTTGGGAAGAGACATCGACAAAAATAAATCTTGGACAATTTATTTGCGAAAATTTGTGTCTATTTCAAGACGAATCATATGTCAAAAAATCTGGTCAAATTGTAATTATTAATCTTGATTCCTTAATTATAAGATCAGCTAAGCCCTATTTGCTCACTTCAGGTGCAACTATTCATGGTCATTATGGGGAAATATTTTATAAAGGAGATGTATTGGTTACATTTCTATATGAAAAATCGAGATCTAGCGATATAACGCAAGGTCTTCCAAAAGTAGAAAAATTTTTCGAAGTACGTTCGATTGATTTAATATTGATAAACCTAAAAAGGAGAGTTGAAGGCTGGAACCAACGTATATCAAGAATTCTTGGAGTACCTTGGGTTTTCTTCATTGGAGCTGAGCTAACCATAGCCCAAAGTCGTATTTCTTTGGTTAATGAGATCCAAAAGGTTTATCGATCTCAGGGGGTACATATCCATAATAGACATATCGAAATGATTGTACGTCAAGTAACATCAAAAGTGTTGGTTTCAGAAAATGGAATGTCTAATGTCTTTTTACCTAGAGAATTAATTGGATTATTACGAGCCGAACGAGCAGGACGTGCTTTGGATGAAGCAATCTTTTATCGGGCAATCCTATTGGGAATAACAAGAGCCTCTCTAAATACTCAAAGTTTCATATCTGAAGCAAGTTTTCAAGAAACCGCTCGAGTTTTAGCAAAAGCTGCTCTGCGAGGTCGTATTGATTGGTTGAAAGGTCTGAAAGAAAATGTTGTTCTGGCAAGAATTCTACCTATTGGTACCGGATTGAAAAAAAGTTTGTATTCTTCAAGACAAGATAAGAACTTTGCTTTAGAAAAAAAAATAGAAAATCTATTTGAGTTGGAAATGAGAGATATTATGTTACATCATAAAGAATTATTATGATAAAGAATTTTTTTCTTCTGATATGATAAAAAATCTAAATCAAGAGGTGGAGAATACCACCTTTCCTGAATCATTTTTAAACTTAAACACAGAAAGCACAAATCCAATAAGCGGCGATTCCTCTTAATATTGATCAACAGATCAAAGGAATAGCAAAGACCTAAGACCTAACCAAGATAATAAAGATTCTGAAAGAAATCTATGATATAAGAAATCAATAATATAAGAAATCCATAATATAAGAAATCCATAATAATAATATAAGAAATCCATAATATCCATAAAAAAGGGAGGTAGAAAAAAGATGAAAAAAAAGAAAAAAAATGGCAGTGCCATATAAATCCACAATATCCATAGAGAGGAGAAGTACAAAGAAGATGAAAAAAAAGAAAAAAAATGGCAGTGCTAGAAAAGATAACAATGAAAAAGAGCAATTTGTTTATGAGGGAACTGTGGTGGAACCGATCAAAGATATCATGTTCCACGTACGTTTGCACCATAATAGTCAAACTGTTCTGGGTTATCTATCTGGCAATATGCGCCGTAATCGTATACGTGTGTTACTAGGGGATAGAGTCAAGATACAAATAAGCGAATTCGATTCAAAAAAAGGAAGAATTTTTTATCGATTTCCTCCTCTATCAAAGCAGACTAGGATAGAACAAACTCATAATGATCATCAAACGATGGAGAATAGCGCCTCTCCTGAATCATTCTTAAACTTAAAAAAAGAAAGCACAAATCCAATAAGCAACGATTCCCCTCAATCAACAGATCAAAGGAATAGCAAAGACACAAAGTTTAAGCAAGATGAGACAGATTAGGTTCTTAATTCTCTTTCTGGGACCTAATAAAGATAAAGAGTTTTTCATCTCAATAAAAAAAATATAAAAAATAGATATAGATTAGATGAGTTTTATTTTTTCCCAATGAATTCAAAAAAAAAAATAAGAAATATGAAAATTGGAGCATCTGTTCGTAAAATTTGTCAAAGATGTCGATTAGTTCGTAGACGTAGACAACTTACAGTGATTTGTCCCAATTTGAAACATAAAAAAAGGCAAGGTTAATATTTCTCATTCAAAAAAACCTTTCTTTATAAATAGAAATTTTTGATCACTTTGTTGAACGATTTTTTTTTGATACAGGAAGAAAAGGAAAAAGTTTTTTTTGCTGGAATGGTACTATCTCTAATAATATTTTGCATATTATTTTAATAAATAACATTAAATTAAATAATTAAAGAAGATTTAATAATGAAGAACATTGAAGAATTCAAAAAAAAGGAAAGAGAGGGATTCGAACCCTCGGTAAACAAAAGCCTACATAGCAGTTCCAATGCTACGCCTTCAACCACTCGGCCATCTCTCCTATATATATAATTTATATAATATATTATAATATTCTTAAATAAAACTATTCCATGTATCAAATAAAAGAAAAAGGAATGAAGACAAGAAATCATGGATTTTCACCTTTCTTTATTCAAGAATATATTCTTTATTAAAAAATTAAAAAATATATGAATATGAAAAAGTAAAATAATGAGTATGAAATGAGTATAAAATTCGAATCAGAGTCAATCAAATAAGTATTTCAAAAAATTGTTTTTTTGTCATGTATCCATGGTGAATTACCGGTAGAAGGTTCCATCGGAACAATTATTAAAGGCACCTCGCTTAAAAAAAAAAAATAAAAGAAAAGGAAATAGGAGATAAAATAGAAAATAACTAATAAATTCATAAAGAATCTACCAATAATTCAAAAAATAATTCTTTGAATTATTTTGCAAATTCAAGAGATTCTTATGGCAATTCTAATAGATATCCACATTAAAATTATCCTTTTTCTTTGTTCTTTTCCATGGATTTTAGAGATTCTTATAGAGAATGAGAATTTTGATACAATAAAGATGTTTACTCTGTTGAACATGATTATCAAAAGAAAGTTCTCTGATTTCATTAAATATGATTTTATGAAAAAAAAAATATTTTTTTACTCTTTTTTTTCACTATTTTTTCTTTTTTTTCTCATAAAAAAAAAACAAAAAATAGTGGAAATCCAAGGGAAATGCAAGTGGAAGCAGAAGAAATGTTTGAACTTCGTAACACAATTGCGGAAATTTATGGACAAAATACTGGTCAACCTATAAATGTTATACAGAATGATCTGGAAAGAGATACTTTTATGTCCACAACCGAAGCTCAAGATTATGCTATTATCGATCATATAGCAATTGAAAAAAATCCTTGATGATCGGAGTTTTTTTTCTCAATTGATAGGAGAATGGGATATCATTCAATTTTTTTCTATCCTATACAAGAACTTTTTGTTTTTGTATAGGATACATCAAAATTTTTTGGTATCCTAAATATAGGATATTCAAGTTGGTGAATTGAAAAAAAATGAACTTTTTTTTTCAGTCAAAATTCGATCAGAGGAAATTTATGAATGTTATATCATCTTCCATTAGAGCATATAATGTGTTATTTGAGATATCTGGTGTAGAAGTAGGCCAACATCTCTATTGGCAAATAGGAGGTTTACAAATCCATGCCCAAGTACTTATCACTTCTTGGATCGTAATTGGAATTTTGTTAGTGTCAGTCATCATAGCTGTTCGGAATCCACAAACCATTCCAACAGATGGTCAGAATTTTTTTGAATATATTCTCGAATTTATTCGAGATTTAAGCAAAACTCAAATTGGAGACGAATATGGTCCTTGGGTTCCCTTTATAGGAACAATGTTCCTATTTATTTTTGTTTCTAATTGGTCAGGTGCTCTTTTCCCTTGGAAAATTATCGAGTTACCTCATGGAGAGTTAGCCGCCCCCACGAATGATATAAATACTACGGTTGCTTTAGCTTTACTCACGTCAGTAGCATATTTTTATGCGGGTCTTAGCAAAAGAGGATTGAGTTATTTCGAGAAATATATTAATCCAACTCCAATCCTTTTACCAATTAATATTCTAGAAGATTTTACAAAACCTTTATCTTTGAGTTTTCGACTTTTTGGAAATATATTAGCTGATGAATTGGTAGTTGTTGTTCTTGTTTCTTTAGTCCCTTTAATAATTCCTATACCTGTCATGTTGCTTGGATTATTTACAAGTGGTATTCAAGCTCTTATTTTTGCAACTTTAGCAGCAGCTTATATAGGAGAATCCATGGAGGGTCATCATTAATTCGTCGAAATAGTCTTTTTTTTAGCTTAGCTTATCCTAATTCCTTTTTGATTCAAGAAAATCTGTTTGCTTGGTTTGAGAATTTAATTATAGAATATACTATAATATAGTATATAGAAAATAATATAGTATATAGAAAAATATAGGAAGATAAAGCACGATTTAAACATAGGAGAGAGGAGATGGACGATATTTTTGAAGTCTAATTTGTAATAAAAAGGTTACGCTAAAAGTATTTTATTGAATTTTAAAAAGTCCAGTCATTTTTTTATTTGTTTTGAAGAATTTTTATGGAATTCGAATGAGTTCATATTCAATATGGACTGTTTATGTAAGAACAGTTTTTTTATGCAATATGAGATGTTCACTAGCTAAATAACACTATTTATTATTATTTATATATATAATATAATAAATTATTTCTAAAAAAATAGATTAGAAAATAAATGGTCTGTTTCGTCTGTGATTTTTTTGTATTAAAAAAAAAAACAGATGAACTAAACGATCTCGAAGAAAGAGTAAAAAATTTGAAATGAAAGAGTGGTTGGAAAGGTATAGAAAAATTAAGACTTTATTCAAAAAATTCCATCATAAATAGAAAAAAAAAAGGAAATATCGAAAAAGTTCTGACAATTCATAAATATTAATTATTTCAATTCGTATCGTAGTTTTGAGTTATTTCGACTAATAGATTTACCTATTTTAAAATAGGTAATAATTCTTTGGTTTTTTGTATCATTAACCTTTTCCTTTTTTTAGTGCGAGGAACTTACTATGAATCCACTGATTTCTGCTGCGTCCGTTATTGCTGCTGGATTGGCTGTGGGACTTGCTTCTATTGGACCTGGGATTGGTCAAGGCACTGCTGCAGGTCAAGCTTTAGAAGGTATTGCAAGACAACCAGAAGCAGAGGGTAAAATACGAGGCACTTTATTGCTTAGTCTAGCTTTTATGGAAGCTTTAACAATTTATGGACTAGTTGTGGCATTAGCGCTTTTATTTGCAAATCCTTTTGTTTAATCCTAGTAATAGCAAAAAAAAGTCACTTAGATTATCTATTTTTTGGTATTTTGAAAACTTTAAATTGTGCTTTTTTTTTCTTCGAATTATATCAATAATTTTTTGAATTTACTATATATATATAAAGTAATTTCTAGAAAATTATTTGTATTTTTTGAACCTTTATCCCATAAAGGACTGATTTAAGGATGAGAGATTTCCAGATCGACTCGCCTGTTCTTAGCTTAGTATAAAACTTAGTATAAAAAAAACTTTTTTCCTTTTTCTTTATTTAGGAAAGATCTCAAAGGATGAGAGATAATTCATTATTCAAATGAATTAATCTTTAAAGAGATTAAGATATTCCCTAAAAAAAGAGAAATCGATCAAAAAAGGATGAGTGAAGTGATAGAAAAAGAACCTTCTTGTTTGTTAGTCCTATCTATAAGAGGAGAACATATGAAAAATGTAACCGATTCTTTCATTTTCTTGGGTCACTGGCCATTCGCCAGGAGTTTCGGGTTTAATACCGATATTTTAGCAACAAATCTAATAAATCTAATTGTAGTGATTGGTATATTGGTTTTTTTTGGAAAGGGAGTGTGTGCGAGTTGTTTATTTCGAAAAAATGTTGGATTTTTCCGGCTTCACTTCCTTTTATTTTTTTCTTTTTTTTAAAGGAAAGGGGTGTACGATCTCGACGAATTACTTTTGAATAAAATCAGAAATCATATGTAAGAACTATAGCATTTCGTTATTTTTTGGTGAAATAACTTTGATTCTCTATCAAAACCAATCAAAATAAATTGAGATCTTTAACATGGTTAAAGCTAAACTGCTTGAAGTACAGGCAAAATGGTACTCTTTCTACGACTACGTTAGCCACGACTACGTTAGTATCCAAATGGTTGAAAAATGCATACTTGAGAATTTTTTTGATATAGAACACTCATATCGATAAAAATATTTGAACCATTTACTGGAAAAAAAAGAGGTCCATACCTTACCTTCTTTTTTATCCAATGCCGAATTGACGACCTACTGTATAAAAAAAAAGAAATTTTTTGGATTAAAAAAAAAAGATAAATTTGAATTTTCAATTTGCTTTTTTATTTTTTATTTATTTAATGAAATCTTTTTGAATTGAATTCAAAAAAATAAAGAAAAAACAAGTACGAATAAAGAAACAACTTTGCTGACAATAATTTATAGATTTTTATCTGGTCAGAAGAGTCCTTTTATATATTCAGGTCTTTTATAAGTTTCAATATGGTCGAATATAGCCAGAAAAGAGAGGATAGGCTCATTAGATTCAAGAAAAAATATGTGAATATTCATAAATAATTATAATTGAGCGTGAAAGCCAAATGAATTGAAAGATTCATGTTTGGTTTGGGAAGAGATCATGAAAGTTTTGAATTTCATGCTAAGATAATCTACTTTCATTAAATGATTTATTAGATAATCGAAAACAGAGGATTTTGAACACTCTTCGTAATTCAGAAGAATTACGTAAAGCAGCCATTGAGCAGCTTGAAAAAGCTCAAATTCGTTTCCGGAAAGTAGAACAGGAAGCGAATGAGTATCGACAGAATGAATATTCTGATCTGGAACGAGAAAAACAAAATCTCATTAAAATTGGTTATGAGAAGTTGAAACAATTTGAAAAAAATAAGAACGAAAGCCTTTGTTTTGAACAAGAAAGAGCAATAAACCAAGTCCGACAACGAATTTTGCAACAAGTCTTACAAAGAGCACTGGGAACTATAAAAAGTTCTTTAAATAGTGAGTTACATTCTCGTACGATCCGTGCTAATATTGCCATTCTCGGTGCCATAGAATGGCAGAAATAATATAACTGATTAGTCCTTCAACTTTTACTTTAGTTTTAAACTTAGGCACTACCTTTTTTTCTTTGCTTTTGAAAAAGAATAAAGAAAGACTTATGGGAACCTTTCGAGCTGACGAAATTAGTA